AATTATCTATGACTGTTTAGGTCTTTAGTAGGACTGACTACTTGATCAAATGTGGAGGAAAGTGGGATAAATGGCCGATACTACTGGAAGGATTCCTCTTTGGATAATAGGTACTGTAACTGGTATTGTCGTAATTGGTTTAGTTGGTATTTTCTTTTATGGTTCATATTCCGGATTGGGATCATCCCTGTAGTAATCGGATGAATTTAGTTTTCGAAATGAAAGCATAAGAACTCAACAGGGATCCACTCTTTCTTTGATGAATTCGAGGGGGTCCCGTTGAGTTCTCCATAATCAGAATATTGATTTTTCTAAGTGACTCAATAGATAACTTTAGGGTATGTTTCAAAAAATTCCATTTCCATTTTTTAGGATGTTTTTGAAAAATGAACTTCATTAATGGGTTGAAAACATTTTTTCTGGATAATATCTGTCGATACTTTATTCTTTTAAGTTGAAAGAAAAGTAAAAGAAAGAAGCAATCACTTGATTTACTTCTTCTGAGTGGCGTGGCGCAATAATAGAATATAGTATTCTAAGAATTCTATTTTGTAAGAATTTTGAATTATAATAAATATATTTTTTTTTGTAGAACCGAACCTTTTTGATACTATATTCATAGAATACTAATGCAATCTTACTCTAAATCGATTTTAGTCTAGAATAAGAATCATGATTTAAATTTTTTTTTAAGTTAATTTAAGGATTAAGGAAGTTGTATTTGGTGAATCAAATTTCCGCTCTTTTTTGTTTGTCCGATACTTCACTACGTATCGATTTCGACATAAACAATAAGGAAGGGGACTCTAGGAAAAGACAAATTATCGATCCTAGAATCCCGTTTTCCCCATTTCTATTTCTACTTTAAACCTAATATTCTCTGCCTATTTTTTTAGGTTTAGTATCGAGTCGAATTTCATTCTATTACAATAGAAAAGGATTCATATATTTCTATTCTAGGACATTGAAATGTGAAAACAGCCGCATAATCATCTGGTTCGAATTAATTGTGGAGTTGAAAAAAAAAGACAAGAACCAAAGTAAAATAGTCTTCTTCACAATATACATACTATGAATGACTAATTCTATGGTACAGGGAATTTTCGAAATATAGTCAAAAAAACTAGAAAGAACCGAAGGTCTTTCCATAATTATTTATCCAAAAAAATGGAGTTCTTTTTACTAGCTTAATATGTTGATAAATCCAGATACCTAAAAATTCATTTCAGACAATTGAACCTTCTCAAATTGTTTCTTTTTAAGAACCAAAAAGATTTGTGCCAAAATAATAGATGCCAAGAAGAACAAGAGACCTTGGACACGTAACGGGTCTTGAAGCACTATTTCTGCATCCCCCTGACCAAATCCACCCACATTAGGATTACTCGTTAATGGTTGATCAAGTTTGATAGATTCACCCTCTGAAACAAGAAGTTCTGGTCCTGGCGGTATAACATCAATCACTTCACGTCCATCTGATGGAGCCACTATCGTTATTTCGTATCCACCCTTTTCTTTTCGTATAATTTTGTTTACTATACCAGTTGCTGTAGCATTATAAACATTATTATTACTCTTGCTCCCGTCAGGATAAATCTGACCCCTTCCCCTGTTCCCGCCTACGTATATGGGATATTTTAAGAAGTGAACATCCCTCTTAGTAGCGGGATCTGGAGAAAGAATAGGAAAGGTAATTTCACTATATTTCTTCCCAGGAACGGGGCCTACCACAAGAATATTTTTTTTTGTGGGACGATAGCTTTGAAAAGACAAATTACCTATCTTTTCTTTAATCTCTGGCGAAATACGATCGGGAGGGGCCAATTCAAAACCCTCTGGTAAAATAAGAACGGCCCCTACATTCAAAGCCCCTTTTTTTCCATTAGCAAGAACTTGTTTCACTTGCATATCATAAGGAATTCGAACAACTGCTTCAAATACAGTATCGGGAAGTACCGCCTGTGGAACCTCAATATCTACGGGCTTATTAGCTAAATGACAATTAGCACATACAATCCGGCCGGTAGCTTCTCGCGGATTTTCATAACCTTGTTGGGCAAAAATGGGATATGCATTTGAAATGGGGGCTCGAGTTATTATATATATCATGAGCAATACGGAAATGGATCGAGTAATCTCTTCCTTTATCCAAGAAAAAGCATTTCTAGTTTGCATGGTCCAATCATTGATCCTGAAAATTTCTACAATAAGATTAGGTAGGTTACTGGCACAGTTCCCTATCCATGATTCTGCTATTTACTCAAATCATTTTCCTAGAATATAGGAAGAATACGAGTAGAACGAAAAAGAATAAGTTCCATTTTGAATGTTTAGCTTTTATATATAAAAAAACAAATTTTAGAAAAGGATACGCGGATCCTTTTTTCAGTCATTCATTGAATGATAAATAACTACAAGCGACGGAGATACACGATTTAAATAACGGAAAATCCAGTATTTTAAAATGGTATCTAAAATGACTGGAAAAGTGGAAACAAGACCAGATATAATTTGATCATTCTGAGTAAATCCAAAATCTTTATAGACAGACCCAATCATTAGTTCCCAACCATGAGTCGAATGGAATCCTATACAAAAATCAGTTAATAAAAGAATCGAAAAAGCTTTTATTGTGTCACTTAAGTTATATAGAAATTCTTGAACCCAAGAGTTAAGAATAATGAGTTCTTGATTACCCCTAATAGAATAACCACTTAGAATAAGGAAACCGATTATATTTGTACAGAAATACAAAGTCGTATGGATACGATCTTGGTTGTTCGTCTCGATTAACTGGATAGTTTCTTTGTAGATTTCGATACGAAGGTTTTGTAAACGTGTTTCCGGGTATTCCTTTAGCATTTGATCTAAGAGGAACAATTCCTCGAACTCTATGAATTTCTTTAAAAGACTTTTTTCTTGAATAATATTCAAGAAAATTTCGGATTGTTTCGTATTCCACCAATTAGTAATCCAAGATTCCAGACTTTTCTTAAATGTAAAAGAGATGCACCAGGGCAAAAAGACTATAGATGTAAGACATAGAAGGGGAATGAATGCTTTCTTTTTTGCCATTTTTCGTCTCAGTTTCATCTCATTTGTCAACTATATAAAAATAGAATGTTTCTATCAAGCATAAGTTCTATTACAAGTAAATAGAAGTAATATACCCTAGCCTATAATATATCCATTTCGAATTTTTTCATATAAATGGAGAATCTATTTTCGCTTTTTTATTTGTCATTTGGAAGTTTTTTTTCCTTTTTAATTTGGAAAAAAAGAATACAAAAGAATATAGAAATCAAATCAAATAAGAAAAAATAATCCACTGCCAATTTGAATGAAGAAGAAAAATCGTGTTTCAAAAGCTATGAATTAAAAATGAAATAAAAAAATAAATGCTTTCTTAGAGAAAGTATTTATTTTTCTAATTTTTTTGACAACGATTTGCATTGGTAGACTCAAGAATATGGAACGATTTCCATTGGTACACTCAAGAATCTGGACAAGTCCCAAGCTTTTTGTATAACGTTGCGCGGAGTCCTATCATAATAATCATCAACAGGAGTCAAGGGAATGGTCCCCTGTTCTCTGGTTTGCATATAAAGGACACCACTACTAGGTTCTGGGTTAGGGTTAGCTTGTAGTATGAGGGACTGAATATCTTCCATACGAACTCGGAGAAAAATACGACGATATGTTCCAGGAAATCCGTAACGAAAAAAACAAACCATTCGATTTTTTTTATCGAAAAAATTATAACCACTCCCCACATTCCAAAAAATAAGAAGCCACCAATGTAAACTTAGAAAGAGACCTGCGATTCCATAGAAAGTAAGCGTGACCCCTTGTGGCAAAAAAGGAACTACAAATTCGGACGAAATGAAAGAGAAAAAATGCCTACCATAGTAACTGGAAACGGAAATATATAACACCCCTAATGAACCTAAAAGAGTGAAAGAAGCCCAGAAAAAATTGATTGTTTTTTTGGACCCCGGTACAATGTCAAGCCATGCGTCTTGTGAACGACAACCCTGTTTTTTCGATCTCCAACTAATGAATTTTGGAACATGAACTAATAAAGCAGACATTACAATTAATACAAGGCCTACTAAAAACACATAAACGTTTATCATAAAATGGGTACCTCAATTTCATATTTGTACCTGTTATTTTTTGTTGATTGGTATATTAATATTTTTGTTGTTATATTTAACCCCCTAATCCTAGTTAGGCTTATATAATATTATAAGGAGTACTTTTCTTTTTTAATTAAAGAGAATAATTCTTAAAAAATGGAACAAAATAACAAACCCAAACAAATAAATTTAACTTTATATAAAATATATATATATATATATGAGACTTGTGCCTACTGCCCAAGTCTAAAAAATCTTGTTTTTTTGGACATGAAGAAATAAAGAAGCCATTGCAACTGCCGGAAATACTAGGCCCACTAAAGGAACAAAAAGGGAAGGTAAGTTTATCATAAAATGGGGTACCTCAATTTCATATTTGTACCTGTTATTTTTTGTTGATTGGTTATTAAAATTTTTATTTTTCTTATATTATATTGGAATAAAGATAGTCTATAATCACTAGAATTCATATAGACTTATACTAACTCTATTTTAAAAATTATACTATGTATAGCTATTATACTATGTATAACAGATATGAATAGATAAATATATATATCTACCTATTATATAGGTAGTATACAGAATAAGTATAGAATATAATAAATCCATAATCAAAGAAAAAAATGAATAAGATTTATTACGAATCAAAAGGAAAAAATAATAAAATAATAAAGATGATTTTATTAAAGATAAGGAATGTAGAACGAAATAACGGGATTTATTTCGCCCTCTATTTCTACAAGAAACATGTCTATCCTAATAAATCTTTTGATTATTATTAGTATTTTTCTATTTTTATCTTATTACTTTACTCTTCTGGAGAAGTTACTCAGGTTTAGATGTATACATAGGGAAAGCCGTGTGCAATGAAAAATGCATGCACGGCTTGGGGAGGGATTTTTGATTGTTTTATTTGATTAAACAATGCATTTTCTACTCCATCCGACTAGTTCCGGGTTCGAGTCCCGGGCAACCCATTTTAATTATTACTTAAAATAAAGTTTATATAATATATATAAATTTCGATGAATTATGGAAAAGCAAAAAAAAATCTACGAATTGTTCTAAAAAAAAATCGATTCATACACGGATCACTTTCTATTTCGAATCTTGTTTATCAGGACCAATGCCAAGAAGATCAATACGAAAGACAAGGAAAGAGACAAGTAAAGGGTGATCCAATTTAACACGCGTTCATTTTTTATTTTAAAAATGTAAGAACTTCAATCAGGTTAGTCATACCTTTCTTGATTCTTTTTTTTTGCTGTCATAAAGAAAGATTAAAACGAAACTAAATGATGTCAAAAATCAGTCGTAGGGGATCGATCTTTCAAAAGATCCCCAGAGAAAGGAAAAAGGAAGCCGTAGGAGAACTAAGTCAATATAGAATTATTGACTTAGTCTTCCTCCTCGTCTTGGTCTTCTTTCTCTTTCCTTATAATATTTTTGATTTTTACAAAAATAGATACATTCCTTTTTATATTAAAGTAATGAACATCCAAAATATTTATGAAATTAAAATGAGAATGACAACGATCAAATTCTTCTTCGTTGTCGAAATCTTCGTTCAAATCTTCTTTATTTATAGAGAAAATTTGAACCTCCACAATATTTATGAAATTTAAATCAGAATTACAACGATCAAATTCTTCTTCCTTGTCGAACTCTTCTTTAAAATAATAATAATAAAAACGATCAATTTCTTCTTCATTGTCCCC